TGATTAATATATTAGAATATTTAGTGCCGGGTTACTTTTCATAAATTTTTAGTAGGGACTTTCAGGCCAATTGGCGGATGCAATAAATAAAGATTAGTGCACATATATATATATATATATATATATAATGTGGATGCCAATTTATACCTCAACTTGTTGGCTCACGCGTTCTTGAGTCCTCCTTGGTTTAGGGGTTTGACAAGGATAACAGGATTAGCTGAGCGTAGGGGGGTAGGGGGGTTTGTCGCGCAAAAACCGAAAAAGGGGGCACTATATAAGGATAAGCTGAACAAGAGATGAATATGTTATGCACTTGACTTAAAAATATGTGGTTCTTAAATTATGTCTTACAATAATTAATATTTATTATCACATACAAGGAAAATGTTCTACCTTAAATTAACATTTGAGCCTGCACTCTGAGATGCCAGATGAAATGAAAAAAGGAAAAAATACGTTATGCATATAAGAGAATGCTCGGCATGGTGGGTAACGAGACATATGTACTACACCATTAATCAAATGCCAGTATAATTATCCGAGGGTGGAATACTACAGTTATATGTTCCTGAAATAGGAACCAGATGCCAGTAATAGTTCACAGTGTGCAACCCCCACAGTTATTGTCCCTGATTCTATCATTCATGATATACCTTTATATAAATTAGTTGGTGGTCTCTTACTACATTAATATATTGTGATGGAATTTTAGTTGTTTATTTCAAGGAAAAATTTGAGGTCAAATTTTTAGGGAATTAATCTATTACTCAACTTAAAATAAAATTATTTGTGAGTTTTAATATTGTGCTTATGCATACCTTAATATTTAGTACCTGCTTTGTGGTTAAAGTAATAGAATGGTGATAATACATATATGTACTAATACATCAATGTAATATTATGCATATTATGTACTAAACCATAAGGGGTGGTTTACCCCAGAAAATAGTTTAGTTTAGAATTCTGGCTTTGGGAGCCAGTGGTGAGAGTTGAAATCTCTCTTTTCTGGGCTCTAGGGAGGAATTTAACCTCCGATCTTCGGATTACAAGACCGATGCTTTTAGACTAAGCTACTAGGGCAAGCTCATTCTAGTGCTTTATTTTCTAACCATCCTGCTAGTGGAATAAAGACAAGGAATAGTGCAAAGTATAATACAGACGCGATTTGTCCGATGATGATGAAGGGGTGTTCTACTGGCATTCCTCCGATTCACGTTAGGATAATCATGTCTGCAACCAGAGTTCAGAATAGGAATTGGGTGATTGGGCGGAATGTTAGTCCTCGTTGTTTTGAGGTGTGCAGCAGCGGTACCACCATTAACACCAGAATAGAAAATAGTAGTGCAAGGACACCTCCGAGTTTGTTGGGGATTGATCGCAGGATGGCGTAGGCAAACAGGAAGTATCATTCTGGTTTAATATGTGGTGGAGTGACTAAGGGGTTAGCGGGGGTGAAGTTTTCTGGGTCTCCTAGCAGGTTGGGGGAAAATAATGCTAGTAGTGTAAGAGCTAGGAGTATTACCACGAACCCAAGTAAGTCTTTATACGTGAAGTATGGGTGAAAAGAGATTTTATCTGCGTCTGAGTTTAACCCAATTGGGTTGTTTGATCCTGTTTCGTGAAGAAATAGGAGATGCAAGACGGTTGCGGCGGCAATGACAAATGGTAGTAGGAAGTGAAATGCAAAGAATCGTGTTAATGTAGCATTATCTACTGAGAACCCGCCTCAAATTCATTGAACTAATATGTCGCCCATATATGGTACGGCGGATAAAAGGTTTGTAATTACCGTAGCACCTCAGAAAGATATTTGACCTCATGGGAGGACGTAGCCGACAAAGGCCGTTATCATAACTAGTAGTAGGAGAACTACGCCAATGTTTCAGGTTTCTTTATAAAGATAAGACCCATAGTACAGGCCTCGGGCAATATGCATGTAGATGCAGATAAAGAAGAATGATGCTCCGTTAGCGTGGATGTTGCGGATCAGTCAGCCGTAATTCACGTCTCGGCAGATGTGGGCGACTGATGAGAATGCGGTAGAAATATCCGAGGTATAATGCATGGCCAGGAATAGGCCGGTTAGGATTTGAGTAGCCAAGCATAATCCCAGAAGGGACCCAAAGTTTCACCATACTGAAATGTTGGATGGTGCTGGTAGGTCAACCAGTGCGTCGTTAGCAATTTTGATAAGGGGATGTGTTTTTCGTAGGCTTGCCATAATGGTTCTTGTAGTTGAATAACAACGGTGGTTCTTCAAGTCATTGGTCTCGGTTAAAATCTGAGCAAGAATTATGACCTATTTCATGTTTCTGTTATTAATAGCTTTGGTTGTAGGCTTAGTTGCTGTTGCTTCTAATCCCACGCCTTATTTCGCTGCACTTGGTTTAGTGGTCGCGGCTGGGGTCGGGTGTGGAGTTTTGGTTGGCCATGGGGGTTCTTTTCTATCGCTGGTTCTTTTCTTAATTTACTTGGGGGGAATGCTCGTAGTTTTCGCCTACTCAGCAGCCTTAGCTGCTGAGCCTTTTCCGGAAGCTTGGGGTAGTCGGTCTGTGTTGGGCTATGTTTTAGTTTATCTACTAGGGGTTGGTCTAGCGGCGGGGGCGTTTTGAGGGGGCTGATATGAAGGCTCATGGGTAGTTGTGGATGGGTTAAAAGAATTTTCTGTCTTGCGTGGTGATATTAGTGGTGTGGCTGTAATATACTCATCTGGCGGGGCCATGTTGGTTATTTGTGCTTGGGTGCTGCTTTTAACTTTACTTGTTGTGCTAGAGCTTACCCGTGGTTTAAGCCGCGGGACTCTTCGTGCAGTTTAAAGGAGGGCGGGGATAATGGCTAATACTAGAGTGAGGAGGAAGATGGTTAAGTATGTTTTGATTATTCCTCGTGAGATATCATTTGTGACTTTTGCCATGGTTATTTGTGTTAGTGCCAGGCCTTTTGGCCCGAGAGCCTCGAGCCATGTTTTGTCAAGTTGGGTGGCGGCTGATTGCCCTAGGGTAAGTTTGAGTTTAGGAAGGAGTCGATGAGTAATTGCAGGGAAGAACCCCAGCATATTTGAGAAGTGGTGTGTAGGAATTATAGGGGTAATTTTCATTTGTTTGCTCGTCATGTTGGCTAGTTCTATGGCTACTAGTAGGCCCACAATCGTTACTAGGAGGGCTGCTATTTTTAGGGTAGTTGGTATCGTCATAATTGGTGTTTTTATTGGTGGAAAGTTTTGTGTGATGATAAGTCCCGCGACGATGCTTCCTCAGGCAAGCCGCTTGATGGAGTTAATTACCAGTGGGTTATTCTCATTAATCGGGGGTAGGGATAGGAATCGTGGGGTTCCTATGACCACAAAGTATACTAGTCGGAAACTATACACCGCGGTGAATGATGTGGCGACTAGTGTTAGGGTTAGGGCTCAGGCGTTTAGATAAGAGGTGTTTAGGGCTTCAATAATTGCGTCTTTTGAGAAAAATCCCGCCAGGAATGGGGTCCCTGTCAGGGCTAGGCTACCAATTGTGAAGTAGGTTGAGGTGGCGGGCATGATATTAAATAGGCCCCCCATTTTTCGGATGTCTTGTTCGTCGTTTAGGCTGTGGATAATTGACCCTGAGCATAGAAATAGTATGGCCTTGAAAAAGGCGTGGGTACAGATGTGGAGGAATGCTAGTTGTGGCTGGTTTAGTCCAATTGTAACTATCATTAGGCCTAATTGGCTTGATGTTGAGAAAGCTACGATTTTCTTGATATCATTTTGGGTTAGGGCACAAGTGGCTGTAAATAGTGAGGTTAGTGCTCCAAGGCAAAGACAGGTTGTTAAGACCAGTTGGTTGTCTTCCATGAGGGGGTGAAGGCGAATTAGTAGGAAGATTCCTGCTACAACCATAGTGCTTGAGTGGAGTAGGGCGGATACTGGCGTGGGGCCCTCTATGGCGGACGGGAGTCAGGGGTGTAGGCCAAACTGGGCCGATTTTCCTGTTGCCGCTAAGGCAAGTCCTATTAGAGGGATTGTTATGTCGAAGTTTTTTGACAAGGTAAAAATTTGTTGAATTTCCCAGGAGTTGAGGTTTATTGCGAGCCAGGCTATGGTTATAATTAGTCCAATGTCCCCTACCCGGTTATAAATAACGGCCTGGAGGGCCGCCGTGTTGGCGTCTGCCCGTCCGTGTCATCACCCAATGAGTAAAAAGGACATGATTCCTACTCCTTCTCAGCCAATAAATAATTGAAATATATTATTAGCTGTAACTAAAATAATTATAGCTACTAAGAACGTGAGTAGGTATTTAAAGAATCGGTCAATGTTAGGGTCGGAGTGCATATATCATAGTGCAAATTCTAGAATTGATCAGGTAACGTATAGGGCAATGGGGACGAAGATTAGGGAGTAATGGTCGAATTTGAAGCTGATATTTACGTCAAATGTTTGGGTGTTTATTCATTGTCAATTTGTGATGATGCCTTCTGTTTTCAGATTAAGGAAGATCATAAGTGGCAAAAGGCTGACAAAGAATGCGGAGCTAACGGCAGTCTTGGTTGTTTCTGCTATGTTGGATCCTTGTTGGTTAGGGTTTAGTGTGGTGAGTAGCGGATAAGCTAAGATGAAGAAGATCAGGAGGAGTGATGAGTGTATAATTAGTGTCATTTTAGCTTCCACTTGGATTTGCACCAAGAGTTTTTGGTTCCTAAGACCAACGGATGAACTGTTATCCTTTGAAAGCGCAAGGAAGCCGTGGATTTTAACCCCGGGGTGTAAGGATTAGCAGTGCTTACTATTTCAGTTCCTCCTTGGTGAGTAAGGGGGTTCTAGCCCCTATCTTTAGAATCACAATCTAATATCTTGATTAAACTATACTTACAATAGCATCATCCCCACATGAGTTCTGGTTTTGTCATTAGTAGGAGGACGGGAATTAGGTGCAAGGTCATTAGTAGGTGTTCTCGGGTGTGAAATGGTTGAAGTCCCGTAATGTGATTCGGTGTTGGGCCCCGCTGTGATATGAGGAATATGTATAAGGAATAGCTAGCTGTAATCAATGTTCCTAGTCCGGTAAGCAGAATTGTTCATGGGGATCAGTTAAATAATGTTGTGATGATTATGAGTTCCCCTATTAAGTTGGGTAGCGGTGGGAGTGCGAGGTTGGCTAGGTTGGCGATGAATCATCATACCGCGGCTAGTGGAAAAATCACTTGTAGTCCTCGGGCAAGAACTATTGTTCGGCTATGAGTTCGTTCATATGCTGTATTGGCTAGGCAGAATAATGCTGAGGATACTAGCCCGTGGGCAATTATTAAAATGATTGCCCCTGAGAATCCTCATGGGGTTTGGATTAGGATTCCCCCTGCCACTAATCCCATATGGCTTACAGATGAGTAGGCAATTAGTGACTTCAGGTCTGTTTGTCGAAGGCAGATTGATCCAGTTATAATAATGCCTCAGAGGGCTAAAATGATGAATGGATAAGCTAGTTCTTTTGATAGGGGGTCCAGCATCACTATTATGCGTATCATTCCATACCCGCCAAGTTTTAGTAGAACTGCTGCTAGTACTATAGATCCTGCTACGGGGGCTTCCACGTGTGCTTTTGGTAGTCACAGGTGAACGCCGTATAATGGTATTTTAACTAAAAATGCGATTAGGCAGCCGGCCCATCAAATTATGTGACCTCAGGAGTTGAGTTGTAGGGGTTGCGAGTATTGGAGCACTAATATTGACAGCGTCCCAGTAGATTGTTGAAGGAGAAGTAGGGCGACCAGAAGCGGGAGGGATCCCGCCAGCGTATAGAATAGGAAGTAGGTCCCTGCATTAAGTCGCTCGGTTTGGTTTCCCCACCGGGTGATAATAATAAGGGTTGGAATAAGGGTGGCTTCAAACATAATATAAAATATAATGATCTCTGTGGCGCCGAATGCTATAATTAAGAAAGTTTGTAGTGAGGCAAGGAGCATAATATATGAGCGCTGTCGGCTAATTGGTTCGGGGTTGATGTGATTTTGGCTGGCTAGGATTATGAGTGGGAGTAACCAGCACGTTAATACCAGAAGGGGGGTTGACAGCGGGTCCGTGGCCAGGAATATGTTGGAGGAGGCCCACCCGGTCTCGGATGTTCACTTTAGTCATGTTAGACTGATGAGGGCGATCAGGAGGCTATGTGCGGTTGTAGTTGTCCACAGCCATTTAGGGGAAGTAAGTCAAATTGTTGGGAATAGTATAATTGTGGGGATTAATACTTTTAGCATTGTAGAAGATTAAGGTTTTGTAGACGGTCGGTGCCGTGGGTGCGAGCGGTGGCAACTAGTAGTGCCAGACCGGTGCTTGCTTCACAAGCAGAGAAGGCCAAGAGCAGTATAGGGGCTGTTGAGAATCCTGTAGACTCGAATTGTAGTGCTCATAAGGCCAGTGCGATAAATAGGGATAATATTATTCCTTCTAAGCATAGGAGTGCGGAGAGTAGGTGGGTTCGGTGGAATGCTAGTCCTATTATACCTAAAATAAATGCTGAGCTAAAGCTGAAATGTACGGGTGTCATGAGGGGGTCGTGGAATTAAACCACGATTTTCTGAGCCGAAATCAGAGGTCTTATTTTGGACTAACCCCCTATTCTGCTCATTCTAAGCCGCCTTGAGTTCATTCATAGATTAGTCCTAGGGTCAGTAAAATTAGGACTGTTGTGGCTCAGAAGAATGTTCCAGTGGGGTTGTGGAGTTGGTCTCCTCATGGTAGTGGGAGGAGGAGGGCAATTTCTAGGTCAAAGAGGAGAAATAGGATTGCTACTAGGAAGAAGCGTAGGGAGAATGGTAGGCGGGCGGACCCTAGTGGGTCGAACCCGCATTCATATGGTGATAATTTTTCTGCATCGGGGTTTATTTGTGGTAATCAAAAAGACACGATTGCTAGAATTAAGGACAGGGTTATTGTAATAATTAAGATGGTTATAACTAGATTCATTATCTTTCCTTGGGGTTTAACCAAGACTGTGTGATTGGAAGTCACTTGTACTAACTTTAATACTAGAAAGATTATGAGCCTCATCAATAGATAGACACGTAGAGGAATAGTCATACTACGTCGACGAAGTGTCAGTATCAGGCAGCGGCTTCAAAGCCAAAATGGTGTTCAGATGTAAAGTGGTACTGGATTTGACGCAGAAGACATACTGCTAAGAAGGTTGATCCAATAATGACGTGTAGTCCATGGAATCCTGTGGCCACGAAGAATGTTGAGCCGTAGACTCCGTCTGCGATTGTGAAGGGCGCTTCATAATATTCTATGGCTTGGAGTGCAGTAAAATAGAATCCCAGTAGAATAGTTAATGCTAAAGATTGGATGGCTTGTTTTCGTTCCCCCTCCATAATGCTGTGGTGGGCTCATGTTACTGTAACCCCTGATGCTAGTAGTACGGCTGTGTTGAGGAGTGGTACTTCAAAGGGGTCTAGTGGGGTAATTCCTGTAGGGGGTCAGCATCCCCCCAGCTCTGGTGTCGGTGCTAAGCTTGAGTGGTAAAAGGCTCAAAAGAACCCGAGGAAAAAGAATACTTCGGAGGTGATAAATAGAATTATTCCGTATCGTAGTCCTTTTTGTACTGGGGGCGTGTGGTGGCCTTGGAAGGTCCCCTCTCGGATAATATCACGTCATCATTGGTATATGGTGAGAAGTAGGAGAATTATTCCTAAAGTTATAAGTGTTGTTGAGTGAAAGTGGAATCAGATTGCTAAACCGGACGTTATTAGTAGGGCAGCGATAGCTCCGGTCAGTGGTCATGGGCTTGGGTCAACTATATGATAGGCATGTGCTTGGTGGGCCATTAAACGTTTTCTTGTAAATAAAGGCTTAGAAGAAGTACAAATACATAGGCTTGGATCATTGCTACTGCAACTTCTAATAATGTTAATAGAAAGAGTACGGCAGCAGTTAAGATTGCTACTGTTGGCATTATTGGTAGAAGAACAAATACGGCTGTGGCGATTAGTTGAATTAGCAGGTGACCCGCGGTTAGGTTGGCTGTGAGTCGAACCCCCAGGGCTAGCGGTCGGATAAATAGGCTAATTGTTTCAATGATAATTAGTACAGGGATCAGTGGAATGGGCGTCCCTTCTGGTAGGAGGTGTCCTAGGGCGACTGTTGGTTGATTTCGTATCCCGATAATTACTGTAGCGAGCCATAGTGGTACGGCAAATCCCATATTGAGCGATAGTTGTGTTGTAGGTGTAAAGGTGTATGGGAGTAGGCCCAACATGTTAGTTGTAATTAAGAAGATTATTAATGAGGCTAGTAATAGTGCTCACTTATGTCCTTCTACATTCAATGGCAGCATTAGTTGGTTTGTGAATCGATTAATGAATCACCCTTGAATTGTAATGAGTCGGTTATTAATTCACCGAGATGAGGGGGTTGGGTAAAGCACTCAGGGGAGTGCAATTGCGATCGCAATTAGTGGAACTCCCAGGTATGATGGGCTTGCAAATTGGTCGAAGAAGCTTACTATCATGGTCAGTCTCAGGACTCAGTTTTGTGTTTTTCAGCACTTACTGGGGTTGGTTCGTTTGGTGAAATATGGTTTAAGATTTTAGTTGGAATAATAGTTAAGAAAATTAATCAGGAAAACACTAAAATTGCGAATCAAGGGCCGGGGGTTAATTGTGGCATTTCACTAGAGGTGGTTAGGAATCACCAATCTTTGGCTTAAAAGGCCAATGCTTTGTCCAATATTTAGCTTCCTAGCGAGGCGTCTTCTAGTATTAGTGAAGATCAGTTTTCAAAGTGTTCTAGTGGGACTGCTTCAACTACGATAGGTATAAAGCTGTGGTTGGCCCCGCAGATTTCAGAGCACTGTCCATAAAATACTCCTGGGCGGGAGGCGATAAAAGCGGTTTGATTAAGTCGTCCTGGGACTGCGTCCATTTTTACACCCAGGGATGGAACAGCTCAGGAGTGTAGTACGTCTTCAGCGGACACTAAAACACGAATTGGGGATTCTATTGGGACAACTATTCGGTGATCTGTTTCTAGAAGTCGGAATTGTCCTGGGGCAAGGTCTTGGGTTGGTACTATATAAGAGTCAAAGCCTAGATTTTCATAATCCGTATACTCGTAGCTTCAGTATCATTGATGTCCCATCGCTTTAATTGTCAGGTGGGGGTCATTAATTTCGTCTATAAGATAGAGAATGCGTAGGGAGGGTAGGGCAATTAGTACTAAAATAACAGCTGGTAGAATAGTTCACACAATTTCGATTTCTTGAGAGTCTAAAATATATTTATTAGTAAGCTTGGTGGACACCATTGCAACAATAATATATAATACTAAGGTGCTAATTAGAAATACAATTATTAGTGCATGGTCGTGGAAGTGAAGAAGTTCTTCTATAACGGGTGATGCCGCGTCTTGGAATCCTAGTTGTGTTGGATGTGCCATTAAGCTTTGGGCCTAAGACATGCAGGGATTTAACCTACAATTCCACCTTGACAAGGTGATGTAATTTACATTTTACTAATGTCTTTAGAAGAAAGTGACAGAGTGGTTATGTGGCTGGCTTGAAACCAGCATATGGGGGTTCAATTCCTCCCTTTCTCGTTAATTTGATTGAATTTGAACAAATGCTGGCTCCTCATATGTGTGATAAGGAGGGGGGCAGCCGTGAAGTCATTCTACGTTTGTTATTGTTAGTTCTACAGATAGTACTTCTCGTTTAGCGGCAAAGGCTTCTCATAAGATAAATAGGAACATAATAACCGCTACTAAAGAAATTAATGATCCGATGGATGACACTGTATTTCACAGGGCATAGGCGTCTGGGTAATCAGAGTATCGTCGTGGCATGCCTGCTAATCCCAGGAAATGTTGTGGGAAGAACGTAAGATTAACTCCAATAAACATAACTCCGAAGTGAATTTTTGTTCAGGTGCTGTGAAGGGTATACCCGGATAGTAGGGGGAATCAGTGCACGAAGGCTGCTATAATGGCAAACACAGCACCCATCGATAGTACGTAGTGGAAGTGTGCAACCACGTAGTAAGTGTCATGAAGGACAATGTCAAGCGATGAGTTAGATAGGACAATTCCTGTGAGCCCTCCCACTGTAAATAGGAAAATGAACCCGAGGGCTCATAGTAAAGGTGTTTCTCATTTGATTGATCCCCCATGGAGTGTGGCTAATCAGCTAAATACTTTTACACCTGTTGGGATCGCGATAATTATTGTTGCAGATGTAAAGTATGCACGAGTGTCTACGTCCATCCCAACAGTAAACATGTGGTGGGCTCACACAATAAATCCTAGAAGGCCAATAGCCATTATAGCTCAGACTATCCCCATGTATCCGAATGGTTCTTTTTTGCCTGAGTAGTAGGCTACAACGTGAGAAATAATTCCAAACCCTGGAAGGATAAGAATATAAACTTCGGGGTGTCCAAAGAATCAGAATAAGTGTTGGTAAAGGATCGGGTCCCCTCCTCCTGCCGGGTCAAAGAATGTGGTGTTGAGGTTTCGATCTGTTAGGAGTATTGTAATCCCGGCAGCTAAGACAGGTAATGAAAGGAGAAGTAGTACGGCGGTTACAAGGACGGATCATACGAATAGGGGTGTTTGGTATTGGGAGATGGCTGGAGGTTTCATATTAATAATTGTGGTGATGAAATTGATTGCCCCTAGAATTGATGAAATACCTGCTAGGTGAAGGGAGAAAATTGTTAGGTCTACTGATGCCCCTGCGTGAGCCAGATTTCCTGAAAGGGGTGGGTATACTGTTCACCCTGTTCCGGCCCCGGCTTCAACACCAGAAGAAGCTAGTAGCAGTAGGAATGACGGGGGCAGTAATCAGAAGCTTATGTTATTTATTCGAGGGAATGCTATGTCAGGGGCTCCAATTATTAGTGGTACAAGTCAGTTTCCAAACCCTCCAATAAGAATGGGCATTACTATAAAGAAAATTATTACGAAGGCGTGAGCAGTAACGATTACATTGTAAATTTGGTCATCACCTAGAAGCGACCCGGGTTGGCTTAGTTCAGCCCGAATGAGGAGGCTTAAGGCGGTTCCTACTATTCCGGCCCAGGCACCAAATACAAGATAAAGGGTACCAATGTCTTTGTGGTTAGTAGAGAAGAATCAGCGCGTGATTGCCACAGGTAGGGTGGCCGAGTGCTTAGGCGGTGGGTTGTAGCCCCGAAGACAGAGGTTTAAGTCCTCTTCCTATCAGCCCCGTGGTGAAGAACACATTGGATTGCAAATCCGAAGACGTAGATTAATACTCTGCCGGGGCTTTTCCCGCCTCACTGAGGCAGGCGGCGGGAAAAGTAGATGGATGCTCGCTGGTTTGAGCGCTTAGCTGTTAACTAAGAGTTTGTAGGATCGAGGCCTTCCCATCTAGTAAGGCCTTAGCTTAATTAAAGCGTCTGATTTGCAATCAGGAGATGTAAGTTAATCCCTTGTAGGCCTTAATCAGGGACTAGAAGATTTTCACTTCTACTTAGAGCTTTGAAGGCTTTTGGTCTAATATTATCCTAAGTCCCTAGGCGGTTAGTATTAGGATGGCCGGGGTAATTGGTAGTAATCCCAGGGTAGATACGACAAACAAAGCCAGGGGTAAGGAGGCCTGGGTTGTTTGGGTCCGTCAAGGGGTAGTTGAGTTGGTCGTGTTGGGGGAGACGGTTAGTGTTATTGCGTAACATAATCGTAAGTAGAAGTATAGGCTGATTAGTGCGGTTAGAGCCATAGTTGTGGCGATGAGGGGAAGGTCTTGTTTCGCTAACTCCTGTAGAATCATTCATTTTGGTATAAATCCCGTGAGTGGTGGGAGGCCCCCCAGTGAGAGCAGGACTAGGGCAGTTGTCGATGCTAGTACAGGGCTTTTCGACCAGGTTGTTGCGAGTGTGCTAATTTTAGTCGCCAGTGACATTTTCAGGGTCAGGAATGCTGCGGAGGTTATAATAATATATGTTCCCAGTGCAACTAGGGTGAGCTGGGGGGCATATTGGATTACAATAATCATCCATCCTATATGGGCGATTGAAGAATAGGCTAGGACTTTTCGCAGTTGGGTTTGGTTTAGTCCTCCTCATCCGCCAACTAATGTGGATGTGGCTCCTAATAGCGTCAGTAGTAGTGGATCAATGGTTTGTGCTGTTTGGACAATTAGTGCAAATGGGGCAAGTTTTTGTCAGGTGGACAGGATCAGGCCCGTAAGCAGGTCTAATCCTTGCAGAACTTCTGGCATTCAGAAATGTACGGGTGCGAGTCCAATTTTAAGTGCCAAGGCGGCCACGAATATTGTACTGGCAACAGGGTTCGATAGGTCGTTGATGCTTCACTCTCCTGTTGCTCAGGCATTTGTTGTGCTCGCAAATAGGATTATTGCCGCCGCAGTGGCCTGGGTTAAGAAGTACTTTGTAGTTGCCTCTACTGCACGGGGGTGGTGATGTTGCGCTATTAGGGGGGTGATTGCCAGTGTATTAATTTCCAGGCCTATTCAAGCCAGAAGTCAATGGGAGCTAGCAAAGGTTAGGGTGGTTCCTAGTCCTAGGCTGGATAATAGGATTGCAAGTACGTATGGATTCATTGGCGGAGGAGGGATTTTAACCGTCATGTTCGGGGTATGGGCCCGAAAGCTTTATTAGCTGACCCCGCCCATAGAAAGTGGTGTAAAGGAAGCACCAAGAGTTTTGATCTCTTGAGCATGGGTTCAATTCCCTTCTTTCTAGGAACTGAGGGGATTTTAACCCCTGTAAATCACTCTATCAAAGTGGTCCTTGGGTGCTCAGGCACAGTTCCCCAGTTACAGTTGTGGGGGGAGCCCCGCCAGTGCAATCGGCAGGGCGGTGTGCCATAGCACGAAGGCGAGTGTAAGGGGGAGGAAATTTTTCCAGACTAGGTGTATTAGTTGGTCATATCGGAATCGTGGGTACGAGGCTCGCACCCATAGGAATACGACGGACAGGAGTGCGGCTTTGGTTATGAGGTTAATTGTTGCAAGTTCGGGGATGCTAGGGATATGTGAGGCCCCCAGGAATAGTACGGCTGAGAGGGTGTTTATCAGAAGGATGTTGGCGTATTCGGCCAGGAAAAATAGTGCGAAGGGTCCCCCTGCATATTCTACATTAAAACCAGATACTAGTTCTGACTCCCCCTCTGTGAGATCAAACGGCGCTCGGTTTGTTTCGGCCAGTGTTGAGATATATCATATTGCAGCTAAGGGCCAGGCGGGTACAAGCAGTCAAATGCTTTCTTGGGTAATATTAAATGTTTGTAGGGTATACCCCCCGGAAAAAATAATTACGGAGAGGAGGATTAGTCCTAGGCTGACTTCATAGGAGATTGTTTGGGCCACGGCCCGAAGGGCCCCAATTAATGCGTACTTTGAATTAGATGCTCAGCCTGACCCGAGGATTGAGTACACCGCAAGGCTTGACAGGGCCAGGATAAACAAGATCCCTAAATTAAGATCAGTTACTGGGTGGGGTATGGGCATTGGTGCCCACAGGGTTATGGCCAGGGTTAGTGCAAGTATTGGGGCGGCTAGAAATAGAAATGGAGATGATGTGGATGGGCGAACGGGCTCTTTAATGAACAGTTTTACACCGTCGGCGATGGGTTGTAGCAGTCCGTAGGGTCCTACCACATTTGGACCTTTTCGTAGTTGCATATATCCTAGCACCTTTCGTTCAATCAGTGTTAAAAAGGCCACCGCCAGAAGTACTGGGACAATGTAGGCCAGGGGGTTGATTAGATGTGTAATTAGGATGTTTAGCATAAACTGGGAAGAGGATTTGAACCTCTGGCTAAAAGGGCTTAGGCCTTTCGCAATTTACCATGCTCTGCCACCCCAGTGTGTCCTTATTTTGGCCGGCTGGGATTTTGGCCCTCCCTTTACTTTATTTATTTGTTTTCATAAATTAGGGGTGGGGCGTGCTTTAAGTATGGGCCCCTCTTTTCCGATCCTTTCGTACTAGGAAAAGTAGCGTTACAGATAGAAACTGACCTGGATTGCTCCGGTCTGAACTCAGATCACGTAGGACTTTAATCGTTGAACAAACGAACCCTTAATAGCGGCTGCACCATTAGGATGTCCTGATCCAACATCGAGGTCGTAAACCCCCTCGTCGATATGGACTCTGGGAGAGGATTGCGCTGTTATCCCTAGGGTAACTTGGTTCGTTGATCGGCTTTGTTGCCGGATCATGTTTGGTCAGATGTTCTGCGGCTTAGAGATGTCTCTCTTGGCTTTAGGAAGTTCTCCCAGTCCACTTGGAGGCTTTTCTTTCCTCCGTGGTCGCCCCAACCGAAGGTAAAATATCATATTCCACAAGGTTTTTGCTTTTTATTAAGTTGCTTGACGTGGCTGAGTTTTGTACCTTAAGCTCCAAAGGGTCTTCTCGTCTTGTATTATTATACCCGCTTCTGCACGGGTAGATCAATTTCACTGACTTGAAAGGGGAGACAGTTAAGCCCTCGTTTAGCCATTCATACAGGTCTCTATTTAAAAGACAAGTGATTGCGCTACCTTTGCACGGTCAAAATACCGCGGCCGTTGAACTTGTGGTCACTGGGCAGGCTGGACCTCCTATACTTGGTTTTGTTGCAGGAGGCGATGTTTTTGGTAAACAGGCGAGGCTTGCGTTTGCCGAGTTCCTTCCTTTTCTTTTAGTCTTTCCTTTAATGGCACTCCAGTGTGGGGGTAACGATGGTTTAGTTGTGTGGTTTTCTTGGCTTTATTTGTAGTTCACATTGCTCTCTTGGGTTGAGTTCGTTAATTGCCAATGGTGGGTCCGATTTGGCTTACACTTGTGCTTGGAGAAGGGCGGGCCTTCTTGTTACTCATTTTAGCATAGTCTCTTCCATGTAGGCATGGGTTGGCCTAATAGTACTTAGGGGAATAAGATTTTTTGTCAGGATAATAAACTTCTCTCTGTCTGAGCTTTAACGCTTTCTGTTTAGGTGGCTGCTTTTAGGCCCACTAGAACAGTATGTTTTATGTATTATGATCTTTATCCTCCTGTAAAGGTTGTGTCCTTTGTTAAAGGGGCTGTACCCCCTTCAACTAACTCTCGTGTATTTCTCTTAGTCTTATTTATATTTTGATCGGAGGAGTGCGAGGCTGAACTTCTATTCATTTCTTAGGCAACCAGCTATCACCAGGTTCGGTAGGTCTGTCACTTCTACCCGGAGTTCTTCCCACTCTTTTGCCACAGAGACGGGTTGGCCCTTAATAGGCTGTCTCGGGGTAGCTCACTTGGTTTCGGGGTTTCAAACTAAAGGTCTCTTTGCTTGGGTGTACTGGCTAAATCATGATGCAAAAGGTACAAGATTTAATCTTTGCTTTTTTGTGCTTATATGGGTTGTTTCACTTCTCTTTCAGCTTTCCCTTGCGGTACTATTTCTATTGCTTTGGTAGGACCTTTTCCGTCTCCCGTACTCAGGTAAAAGAATGGTTTAGTTTTTGGTGTTTGGCTTATTTTATTTTATTTACATTGTTTAGTTATTGGGCGGTCAAGCTAGCTGTTTGGCTCAGGGCGATCCAGTTTGCATGGATGTCTTCTCGGTGTAAGTGAGATGCTTGACTGACTCAGCCACGCCCTGGGTTTGATCCAAGTGCACCTTCCGGTACACTTACCGTGTTACGACTTGCCTCCCCTTGTCAGTGCTAACATATTAGGTATTTTTGATGCGTTTAGACAGGGGAGAGTGACGGGCGGTGTGTACGCGTCTCAGAGCCGGGTTCAAAGGGACACTCTATTTCCCTTTTACTATTAAATCCTCCTTCAAGCACTGTTTCATGGTGCATATTCGTAATATTCTATAAATAGAAAATGTAGCCCATTTCTTCCCACCTCATACGCTACACCTCGACCTGACGTTCTGGGCTGTGCCCATCTTGCTTACTTTTATACCCTTCACAGGGTAAGCTGACGACGGCGGTATATAGGCTGGGGTGACTAGAAGTGGTGAGGTTAAACGGGGGTTATCGGTTCTAGAACAGGCTCCTCTAAGGGGGTCTGAGACACCGTCAGGTCCTTTGGGTTTTAAGCTAATGCTCGTAGTACCCTGGCGGACATCTAATTGTAGTTGGATGTCTGAGTTTACGGCTGAGCATAGTGGGGTATCTAATCCCAGTTTGTTTCTCAGCTTTCGTGGGGTCAGGTGGGTTTATTAAAGCTACTTTCGTATATAGGGCCTCGGACACCTAGAAGCGTATGACGGCCAAGGGGCCATTTGGCTTTATCTTATTTATCCTTAACCACCCTTTACGCCGTTATAATATCAACTAGGGCCTCTCGTCTAACCGCGGTGGCTGGCACGAGTTTTACCGGCCCTCTTAACACTAACTGAGTCAAGTTTTCACTCATGGCTTAATGTTTATCACTGCTGAATTCCCTTGGGGGTGTGGCTTGGCTAGGCGTCTTGGGCTAATGTTTGTGCCTGATGCCCGCTCCTCGTCCCCGGGGAGGGGGATTGAGGGCATATTCACTGGGCTGCGGAGACTTGCATGTGTAAGTTGGGTTAGAGCTGATAGTAAGGTCGGGACCATGCCTTTGTGCACGCGGAGTTTCTTAGGACTCATCTTAGCATCTTCAGTGCTATGCTTTATATTAAGCTACGCTAGC